CCGGAAAATCATTAACGAAGACTTCTTCTACAGGATATTTTTTTTTTTCATAGAAATGTATTCGCTCAAAAAAGATACCAGAAGAGGTTAATCGTAAATGAGAAGATTGATTACGAAGAAAAAGTAAAATGGATTCGTATTCACATACATGAGAATTATATAGGAGCAAGAATAATCGTGGATTACTTTTTGAAAAAATAATTTTTTTTGGAGTAATAAGACTATTCCAATTATAATACTCGTGAAGAAAGAGTCGTAATAAATGTAAAGAAGAGGGATCTTTCACCCAATAGCGAAGGGTTTGAACCAAGATTTCTAGATGAATGGGGTAGGGTATTAGTACATCTGATACATAATTTAAATGTGGGAATTTGTCCTCTAAAAAAGGAAATATTGAATGAATTGATCGTAAATTATAAGATTTTACGATTTCTGTCGCCTCTAAGGAAGATACTAATCGTAGGGAAAACGGAATTTCCACAATGACTGCAAATCCCTCCGACATCATTTGAGAATACAAATTTTTGTTGTACCCAAAAATTTTTTTTTGGTTAGAATCATTAGCGGAAATTGTCAAATGATTCTGTTGATACATTCGACTAATTAAACGTTTTATAATTAGTAAACTATATTTAGTGTCATAACCTACATTATCCAACAAAATCGATCTATTTAAACCATGATCATGAGCAAGTGCATAAATATACTCCCGAAAGATAAGTGGGTATAGGAAGTCATGTTGCTGATATCTATCTAGTTCTAAATATCCTTGAAATTCTTCCATTTTTAATGTGAACAAGAAAAGAAATAGGTGATTTATTGGGTTATCAAATGATACATAGTACGATACAGTCAAAACAAGGTATTATAGTAAGAAAATACCTCGGAACAAGTAAGACTCATCAACAGACTCTCTAGCCTCTCTTTTTCCATCTAATTGATTTATGTTCATTCTAGGGTAACAAGATGGTTAGAAGTCCTTTATTTTTTCAATCCAATCGCTCTTTTGATTTTGAAAAATCTTTATCAATATACTGCCTTCTTCTACACATTTATCTCTACCCCATAATGGGTAATAGCTAATAATTAGGACTCATAAGAAATTTATAATCCACTCATGGGAAAAGTTTTTCCCGTATTAAGCACTAATATATTTTTAACGTCTAATTAGATCGGGTAATCATTCAAAAATTAAGAACAGAAGCTCATTACTTTTTGTTTCCCTATAATTGGAACCGTAGTAGGGCTCTACCCATTTATTCACTCGACCAAATTCATTTTTTTTATTACACGACAAGAATTCAAACAATTTAAATATTGAAGGTTTTGGACCTATTCGGTAAGAATGAAATATTCTTAGAATTATCCATTGATACGACATGCTGCTTTTTCCATTCATTCCTTTCAGGATCAGTCGTGGTCTTACAAACTCTACCGATGGTATGGACGAATCTTTTGCTTCATACAAATGTGTAAAAGATGCTAGCCGCACTTAAAAGCCGAGTACTCTACCGTTGAGTTAGCAACCCAAATAAAATAATTAGAATGTGTAGATACAATCGGAATCTCAATAAAAAAAAGATTGAATTGCACAACGCAATCCAAACCAATCAAAACATTAAAATAGCACAAATTTTTAAAATTCTAATTGATTAGATTCTGAACATAATAAAAATGAACAGATCCGATGAAAAAATTCTCAGATAAAAATAGGGATAAAGTAAAATATTTATAAATAGCTCCCTGTCTCTTATGTCATCCATTAATTCTATAGTATATATATAGATTTTATTGAGTTTAATCTTAATCAAAAAAAGACTTCTTGTATCACAGAAAATACAAGAACCCATTATTTGAATGAAATAAAAGCTATGGGACGGAGATATAAATGGATCCTTTTATCCACGATCGGATTATATTTATTTGATACACTGTTGTCAATATGAATGTTGAGAAAAGAATACAAAAGAAAAAACAATTTATAAATATAACTAACAATTTCAATCAATTAGACAATTAGAATTATAAGAAAAAATAAGNAAAAAAAAAAAAAAACTAAGGACTTGTGTTGGATTGGCACTATATATAATATTTCTATACAACACAACATTGATACAATATTGGTGGAAAAAAAAATTTAATTAAGTAAAAAAATGAAAAAAATGAGGTTTATTCACTAAAATAAGCAAGTGAAATCCTTTGTGTTTTTTTATTTGTTCCTTAACTCATTGACAGTAATCTCAAAATTTTATATTTATAGACCCGATTACTTCATTTATTTATTCACTTAATCTTTTTCTATCTATTTTATATATATCAATACAATTTATATCAATAAAATATAAATAGATTTTTGTCAAAGACACTTTTTTATATTTTTATAGTAACAATAATAAATTTAGTATCAATAATAAATTTAGTATGATATAAATAGAACAAAAGAGGAAGTAGCAAAGAAACAAAAAGGTTATACAAGGCTATATACAAATCATCCACATTTTTTTTATTTCATTAATTGAATTTTATTTGTTGATTAGGGCGAAGTTCCGTAAAAACCCCCGCCCTTTTTGAAATATCATGAACAGTTCCTGTAGGTTGAGCACCTTTTTCAAGGAAATATAGAATAGCAGGAACATTTAAATAGATTTGATTCTTTATCGGGTCATAAAAACCCACTTTACGAAGATCTCTTCCCTCTCGTCGGGATCGAACATCAAGTGCAACGATTCGATAAATGGCTCATTGGGATAGATGAACAATACTCCCCTCCCCTAGAAACGTATAAGAAGTTTTCTCCTCGTACGGCTCGAGAAAATTCTAAATTATGTCTATGTATAGAATCATAATATCAAATAGATCCATAAAATCATCAAATTCATTATATTATTGATTTTAGTTTAAATACTTTTTCTTAGTCTTCCCCCCCCCCCCCAAAAAAAAAAAAATTATTCCTCATAACTCAAGTTGAATAACTCTCAAATAACTCAAAAGAAACCTTTTAGGTATTAAATTTATTGAGTGGTCTCTAACCCTTTTTGTCTGTCTCCTTTAGAATCTATTTTGATTCTTAAATATGATCTGGTTGTTGAGACAATTGAAAACGGTATTTCCTTGTTCCAGGATCTTTATCTTTGCCTTGAATCATTGGGTTTAGACATTACTTCGGTGATCTTTAAATCGTTTCAAAACGGCAGCAACATACCATTTTTTGTGATTTCTTTCTATCAAAGAATCATATGAATGGTTGATTCCTACGTAATACACTTTACTTTTGATTTGATCAAAAGAGTTTTACCAATTCCAACAAAATTTTAAATTTTATCGAATTGGATCCTTTAGATTTATATATCTAAAATATACTTACGAAGTTGTTCCAATTTATTGATCGATACTAACCTTAGATTCTTGCCCTTGAGAAATTAATCAATACGTTCTACTCGAGCTCCATCATGTACTATTTACATGGCAACACTCTCAAAAATGAGGGTTCCAGTGGAACAGAACAAATAATGATGTCGAGCCAAGAGCACTTTCGTTCCTATATAATATAAAAAAGTGGTGGATGTAAGAATCCACAGCTGATCATGTCCTTCAAGTCGCACGTTGCTTTCTGCCACATCGTTTTAAACGAAGTTTTACCATAACATTCCTTCAGTTTGGAACCAGTATGTAATTGATTCAATTATGGAATCGTGAATAATCATCGGTTCGGTCTAATAATCTATACTTTTTTCTTCTATATGAAGAATGGATAATGTATGACGAAGTCTCAACAAGAATTCAATCAATTTCACCCCATTGTTTATAATTTTTTTTTAATTATAACTAACATAACATGAATAAATAAACACGAATAAACAAATTATTTTGAATCTCTATCTTCAAGTAACGTGATAGGATAAATTCAACAATTTCACACTTCTTAGAGTACCAAGAACTCATAAGAAATCATTAAAAAGATTTAATTGATTGAATAGTTTCCTACCCTATATCATTATTTGCATAAGGTTTTACAGTAAGTACCATTCGCTTTTTATCATCATTAAGAGAAAGATAAATCCATATTGGATTAAACCATCAATGATTAATAAAAAAAAAAGACTGATGTAAGGAAAGATTGAAGATTTAGGTTGTTATTTTTTCATATTTCATATTGTAAAATTCAGTAATATTTTCAAAATTTCGTTTCATATGCGTGTTATTTGAACTCGATTAAATTTGTGAAAAAGATATGATTAAAAAAAAAAAAAAAAAAAAAGAAATAAGAATCACATTCTATAACAATATTATACTCTTAAACGGAAGACTGGTCGAAAAGACAATCTTTATTTTGATATATTTTATTATGATATAGATTATGATATAGATATATATTTTATTTTTTATTATAGATTAATAAAATTATAGATTAATAAAATGATCGTGGGTCAGGTATGTTCTGGGACGGAAGGATTCGAACCTCCGAATAGCGGGACCAAAACCCGTTGCCTTACCACTTGGCCACGCCCCATTTCTAGTCGACACTAATAAATACTAATATTGGTACTGGTTGTTCGTCAACTCAAGTCTAAATATCTATTATCTATAAAATAGATTACTAGAATTTTTATACATGTAGACGTAGAATTAAACAGAATTTATTGATCATTACATATAATTCAATTAAGATATTGTATGAAAGTATGGTTTATTCTATTCTCTTTTGATTTGAGAATTGAAGTATTTTTGATTGGGTGAGTTCAAATCAAAGAAAGTTTTTTGGTCTATCTTATTTTCTTTTTATTCATTTTTCTTTTCTATGAATAATAACATATTTATAATAATAAAATAATTTATAATAATAAAATAATTTATAATAATAAAATAATAAAAAACTCAATTTATTAATAACTCAATCAAAATAAATAAAATACAATTATCCTCAAGAACAAAATGTTTGTTATGCTTAATATATTTAGTTTGATCTGTATCTGTCTTAATTCTGCTCTTTATTCAAGTAGTTTTTTCGTCGCCAAATTGCCCGAGGCCTACGCTTTTTTAAATCCAATCGTAGATGTTATGCCAGTAATACCCCTGTTTTTTTTTCTCTTAGCCTTTGTTTGGCAAGCTGCTGTAAGTTTTCGATGATATCTTTAATTTAATAATGTCTAGACAAATTCATGATTTATTGAAAAAAAAAAAAAAAATTCAAAGAAAAGATAAGATCAGATAAGTCTTACACCCTCAATTCAAATATTGAAATTCTTGTACAACCGCGAAAAATCTGGATCACCCCACTTTATTTCTTGGTGTCAAAATAAAAAATCAAAATAGTAGGGTATGCGGTATAAAAACGGAGAATCTATTCTCTTTTTTACTAAAAAAAAATCTTGGAGATTATGTAATGCTTACTCTCAAACTATTTGTTTACACGGTAGTAATATTCTTTGTTTCTCTCTTTATTTTCGGATTCCTGTCTAATGATCCAGGACGTAATCCTGGACGTGAAGAATAAAAGATAAGGTTTTTGTTTTCCTTGCTTGATTTTAAAATGTTCTTAGTAGGATTTTATCTATTACACATTTTTAACTATTAAAAATAAAAAGAGCTCGCGAAAAATTCGAAAGAAAATACCAAGTCATCAACAAAAACGGAAAGAGAGGGATTCGAACCCTCGGTACGAAAAACTCGTACAACGGATTAGCAATCCGACGCTTTAGTCCACTCAGCCATCTCTCCTCCCAATTGAAAAAGGATAATACTATGTTACATTATAAAAAATAAGGATTGAAAGAGCCCTTCATAATATTTTTTTTTTCATCCGAGAGTGCTTTTTAGTTCCACGGCCCGGCTAAGTACTGACCAGGCCGGGCCCGCCATTTATTGTTCCAACGAATCATAAATAATTTTTTTTTTATTTGAAAACTAAAATACTTGCTTGTTATTACGATTGGAAAAATAAAAACTCTTTTGATTTCTATGATATAGAATCAAATGATATCGAATCAAAGTGTCGTTTCTTATCTTAATTTTTTATATTTATTTTCTTCATTCCTTTTATTTTAGTGAAAGTAAATAAATAACAAAAAGGGAGCTGTGGATTCTTGCACAATACATTTTCATGTATGTTATGGCTTAAGTAGTTTTGTCGAGACGTCTAGGTCAAAAACCTCCGGCAAAAAAACACTTGTTATTTAGTTTTAGTTATTGAAATTTAATGAATTCTCTTTTCCGAATCTCATTGGGTTCTCTGATACAACACGTAAACGCTCTAATTTTCATGATTATTTTATGATCCTATCCTTTCTTTTTACTCTTTTAACTTTTTATTACGACCCATTTTCTTGTTCGACAAAAGGTTCATTTATATACAATAATCGGATTGTAGCGGGTATAGTTTAGTGGTAAAAGTGTGATTCGTTCTATAATCCTTTATATAGTTAAGGGGTCTTTCGGTTTGATTAATATTTCATTCCGACCAAAAACTTTATTTCTTAAAAGGATTTAATCCTTTACCTCTCAATGAAAAATTCGAGGAAGAATATACATTCTCGTGATTTGTATCCAAGAATCAATTAAAAATTGAAAAATTGGATTATGAGATTACGAAACATAATTTTTTTTTTTATTAGATCAATACTTCTAATTGAATAAGTATGAGTAAAGGATCCATGGATAAAGATAGAAAGTGGCTTTCGAATCGTAACTAAATCTTTAATTTGGAATTTGTATTACGGAAATTGAAGCAAAATGGCTATTAAACAATGACTTTGGTTTACTAGAGACATCGACAAATTGTTTTAGCTCGGTAGAAACAAAATGCTTTTCCTAAGGATTCTCTCACATAGAAATAGAGAACGAAGTAACTAGAAAGGTTGTTATAATAGAATCCCCCTCTTTTCTATAGGGATCGTCTAGAAAGCGGGTTGTTCTGAATACATTCAGACAGAAAAGCTGACATAGATGTTATGGGTGGAATTTTTTTTTTTCGTTCATGTCTTAATATAGGAATTTATACATCTTCCATAAAGGAGCCGAATGAAACCAAAGTTTCACGTTCAGTTTTGAATTAGAGACGTTAAAAATGATGAATCAACGTCGACTATAACCCCTAGCCTTCCAAGCTAACGATGCGGGTTCGATTCCCGCTACCCGCTTTTACTTTATTTTTTTATTAAATTAATAAGAAATAATAAAAAAATAGAATTAAATATTTTGAGATTTTTATTATTTTATAAAAAATTTTATGAATATAATTAATGTAATGCATCATTGACTTGAATACGGAATTCCCGGAATTGGTTCAACTATTTTTCCGAAGAAGAAATAGGAAAATTGGAATGCAAAGCGTCCATTGTCTAATGGATAGGACAGAGGTCTTCTAAACCTTTGGTATAGGTTCAAATCCTATTGGACGCAATTTATTTCCATATGTATACATATTTTTTTTTAGATTTCTATGTCAAGAAAGATATTTTGAATGACTTGAATAAGAGACGCTCTTATTACATATTACGTAAA